TTTTGCCTGGACTTCAAACAGTTTAGCTTTAACCATATTAATGGTCTTACATTATTGGTTGATAGAGAATCAAAGTAGATTTACCAATAAGTCACGAAATGCTATGGTTCTTACATATGATTTCTTAATTTATTCAGAAATAATTCGTCGAGATCGTGCACTTTTTTTCCTATTTATCCTATAAAATGAATAAAATACCATAAATAAAGTGCAGTCGGATGGATCCAACCTATTCTTGAAATACAAAACTCGCACACACCCCCTTTCCAAAAAAAATCAATACACCAAGCACTACACTTAGATTTATTGGATTTGTTGCTAAAATATCGGTATTAAACCCGAAACTCCCGGCGGATGGCCAGTGACCCCAGAAAAGGAAAGAATCGGTTACATTTTTCATATGCTCTCCTCTTATAGATAGGACTAACAAAGAACAGAGTTCTTTTTGTATCACTTCGTCGCCCCTTTTTTGATCGATTTCTTATTATTATATAAATTTTATTTCCATTTTTTTTTAATGGGAATAGATTAAATCTAGTAATTTAATTTGATTATTTTGAAATTTCTTACTTGAAGCTTCCAATCCAATAAAATACTTATTTTATTAGGTTAAGTCTTGGGTCTCATGTCAATTGTGAAATATCTCGTTTGTTGAAACGATTCCGAAAACAAAGTAAAAAAAAAAGGTTTCCATTGTACTAAGCTAAGGACGCGAAGGAAGAAAGCGAGCGGATCCGGTAATTACTCATCCTCAAATCAGTCCTTCCTTTCCTGGGGTATTGTCTCAACAAATAAATAATTGTAGGAGCAAAGCGTTGATATAATTAGAAGAAGCAAACAACAATTATGAGTTAATAAAATAAGAAAAAAGATAATATGTAAGGTACTTTTTTACATTTCTAGGATTAAACAAAGGGATTCGCAAACAAAAGCGCTAACGCCACGACCAGTCCATAAATTGTTAAAGCTTCCATAAAAGCTAGACTAAGCAATAAAGTACCTCGTATTTTACCCTCTGCTTCTGGTTGTCTCGCAATACCTTCTACAGCTTGGCCTGCAGCAGTACCTTGACCAACTCCAGGTCCAATAGAAGCAAGCCCTACTGCCAATCCAGCAGCAATAACGGAAGCGGCAGAAATCAGTGGATTCATGGTAAGTTCAGTTCCTCGCACCAAAAAAAAGAAATGGTTAATGATACAATCAACCAATGAATTATTACTTAATTTTTTTTATCATTTTTTTTTTCATTAAGATTTTATCATTAAGATCTATCGGGTCGAAATAACTAAAAACTCCGAATTGAAATGATAATATTACTGAATCGTCAGAACTATTTCGATATCTCATTTTTAGCTTCTACCCATAATGGAGTTTTTTACATATGTATACGGTTCTAGTTATTGCATTTCTTTGTTTCGAACCATTCTTTCATTCAATTCTTCTTTCTTTTTTCTTCTAGATACTATCCTTCCTTGAGTTCATCTCTTTTTTCATTTCATTCAATCCACAATCACAGACGAAACAGAAGGACTTATATTGGAACTATATAAATGCAGTGAACCGCAATCAAATTAATCAATAATATATATATATATATTAGGAATAGTCCTATATAACTGGAATAGTCCTATATAACTAAACTAGTAAATATATAATATCACATATACATTTGTTTCTTCCATAACGTAAACCACCCACATTTTATATTGAATTGGATTCTAGAATCATTCCTCGAAACAGACACAGGGGCTAGACTTATAGAGATTACATACATCTAGTGTGACCCCCCACCCCATCTTTTTTTTACAATTCCGCAATATCGTCTATCTTTTTTCCTACGACTCTAGGTCGTATATTCATACGTATTTGTATCTATTATGTTCCCCAACCAAGTGGATTATCTTGAATCATGCATGAATTGGAATAAGCTTCAAAAAAGACTATTTCGAAAACTAGTCAATGATGACCCTCCATGGATTCACCTATATAAGCCGCGGCTAACGTTGCAAAAATAAGAGCTTGAATACCACTTGTAAATAATCCAAGAAGCATAACAGGTATGGGAACTACTGAAGGGACTAAAGAAACAAGAACAACAACTACTAATTCATCAGCTAATATATTCCCGAAAAGTCGAAAACTAAGAGATAAAGGTTTTGTGAAATCTTCTAGGATGTTAATTGGTAAAAGTATTGGGGTTGGTTGAATGTATTTCCCGAAATAACCCAATCCTTTTTTGGTAAGACCCGCATAAAAATATGCCGCTGACGTGAGTAAAGCTAAAGCAACAGTAGTGTTTATATCATTCGTAGGCGCAGCTAACTCCCCATGAGGTAATTGTATGATTTTCCAAGGTAAAAGAGCACCTGACCAGTTAGAAACAAAAATAAATAAGAACATAGTTCCAATAAAGGGAACCCAAGGACCATATTCTTCTCCAATCTGGGTTTTGCTCAAGTCTCGAATAAATTCAAGGACATATTCGAAGAAATTCTGACCGTCGGTCGGAATGGTTTGTGGATTCCGAACAGCTATGATGACTGAACCTAATAAGATAGCAATTACGACCCAAGAAGTGATAAGTACTTGGGCATGGATTTGTAAACCTCCTATTTGCCAATAGAAATGTTGGCCTACTTCTACACCCGATATGTCGTATAACCCTTTGAGTGTTTTAATGGAATATGGTATAACATTCATATTGCCCTCTGACAGAAATTGAACTTCAAAAAAAGAATTATTTTGATTCAACCATCTATTTCTCAACTCACTAACTTGAATCATTAATCGTATATTTTATTTACGATACCAAGAAATTACATAACATCATAACATAATATCAATATCCCCAGTACTTTTTTTATCTCTTTTTTCAAATTTAAAAATAGTAACCGATCCAATAAATCTATGGAGTTGCCAAATAATTAACTAATCTTATTATTCTTAATGATAATCATAATCAACGATTTCTTATATAGCCAGAACGACCCTCACAAATTGCGGATACTAATTTGTTAAGAATCAATCGGATTGAAGCTATAGCGTCATCGTTTGCTGGAATCGAAATATCTGCGAGATCTGGGTCACAATTTGTATCGATTAAACAAATTGTCGGAATCCCCAAAATGACACATTCTTGAAGAGCCGTATATTCTTCTTGCTGATCAACGATGATCACAATATCAGGCAACCCCGTCATATATTTGATCCCACCGAGATATGTTTGCAAGGTAGATAATTTTCTTTTCAACATTGCTGCATCTCTTTTGGGGAGACAGTTGAGTTTCCCCATCTTTTGTTCTGTTCTTAAGTCCCTGAACTTGTGAAGTCTCGTTTCCGTAGTGGACCAATTCGTTAACATACCACCAAGCCATTTTTTATTAACATAATGACACCGAGCCCTTATTGCAGCTGATGCTACTGAATCCGCTGCTTTATTTTTTGTACCAACGATTAAGAAGTTTTTTCCCCTACTTGCTGCATCAAAAACTAAATCGCAAGCTTCTGATAAAAAACGAGCAGTTCTAGTGAGATTTGTAATATGAATACCTTTACGCTTTGCAGAGATGTAAGGGGCCATTCTAGGATTCCATTTCTTAGTACCATGACCAAAATGAACTCCTGCTTCCATCATCTCTTCCAAATTGATGTTCCAATATCTTCTTGTCATTTTTCCCCAGACTTCCTTTTTTTTTAACAAAGAGACGAGGTACCCTGAAATAAATAATTGTTCCGATGGAACCTTTTACGGGGGATTGACCGTTGATACACGACCCAAACCATTAATTTCTTTTAATTACTTAATTTTATTTATTACCAATTTAATTACTTATTTTATTTAATACCAAATCAAAAATCTAATACCAAATCAATAATCGGACCAGATAATTGAAAGATAGTTAAAGTGAAAGGAATGAATCTGCTCTTAGGAATCATTAAATCGCGTAAATGATTGTTCTGATGTCTCATGGAAATTTGTCTCATGGAAATTGTTTTGGACGTAAGAACAAAATAATTCTCTATGGTGTAACAAAATATCTCTTATTTCCAACTCGAATAGATTCTTTCTTTTGATTTCCAAATGAATGTTCTTGTCTTGCCTTGAAGGGTGTACTAATTTTTGGAATCCGGTACCAACAGGTATAATCCCTCCCAGAACAACGTTCTCTTTCAGGCCCTTCAACCAATCAATACGACCTCGTAGAGCAGCTTTTGCTAAAACTCGAACGGTTTCTTGAAAACTTGCTTCAGATATGAAACTTTGAGTATTTAGAGATGCCCTCGTTATTCCCAATAAAATTGCCCGATAACAGATCGCTTCGTCCAAAGCACGCCCTGCTCGTTCCGCTCGCAAAAAGCCGATTAATTCTCCAGGTGAAAAAACATTAGACATTCCATCTTCTGAAACCAACACTTTTGATGTTACTTGACGTACAATAATTTCTATATGTCTATTATGGATCTGTACCCCCTGGGATCGATAAACCTTTTGGATCTTATTAACCAAAGAGATACGACTTTGGGCTATGGTTAGCTCAGCTCCAATCAAGAATCCCCAGGGGATTCCAAGAATTCTTTGTATACGTTCGTTCCAACCTTCAACTCTCCTTTCTAGATTCATCGATATTGAATCAATCGAACGCACTTCTAAGATTTGTTCCACTTTTGGAAGACCTTGCGTTATGTCACCAGATCTCGATTTTTCATATATAAATGTAACTAATGTATCTCCTTCGTAAAGGATTTCTCCATAATGGCTATGAACAGTTGCTCCTGGAGTGGCCAAATAGGGTTTAGCGGATCTTATAACTAAGGAGTCAACATGAACAATGAAAATTTGACCAGATTTTTTTACGTGTGATTCGTATTTGAATAGACATACATTTTCAAAAATAAATTGTCCAAGGCTAATTATTGTAGATGTCTCTTCACAATAATCGTGATGGAGAAAGCACCAATTCAAATGGAATGGATTCAAAATTATGTTACCGCATGGATCG